AAAACCCATTGTTGGACTTGATTAATCGCCCTTTGTTGTTCAAAACGAAGAGTTTCCTTGTTGTTATTTTCTTGTTGTTCCAAAGTCGTATAAATTGAATTAATCAAATTCAATTTGTCCCGTTCTATCGCAGAGTATTCATTCACGCGATACTGATCTGCTTCTATTTCTACTTTACGTAAGCGAGCCCGGGCTTTTTCCAACTGTTCAATGGCTCCCCCGCGTAATTCTTCTGAATTTCGAATAGTATTCAAGATTCTCTGCTTTCGATTATCTAATAAATCACTTAATGAAAGTAGATTATTTCCATTCATTTCAAAATTTCCATGATCCCTTCCCGAACCAAACATGAATCTTTTGATTCATTTGGCTCTCACGCTCAATTACTTCAATTACATATTATGTATGGTAAATTCATATATCTTTTTTTGAGTGTAATGAGCCTATCCTCTATTCTCTCGTCATATTCAAAAAGAAATAATTCTTGAGAAGGAATCACGAATCCAAGACAAAAAGATTCGGAGGACTCTTCTGACCAAACAAAAACGATGTAATTGTCAGCAAAGTTGTTTAGTTTTCTTTTTTCAATCCAAAAACTATTTCTTCCTTTAAGACACAATAATAGATAGGTTGTCCATTCAGCATTGTTTAAAAAGGGAATCAAATCCAATAAGTAGTTTCAAATCAGTTTCTCGATATGAGTGTTCTATAGCAATAAAATGATTTTTTTGAAGCCATCTCTATATTAACATATATATTAACATAGGGGTAGAAAGAGTACCATGCTGCGTCTGGACTTCAAATGATTTAGCGTTAACCATGTTAATGATCCCACATTATTAGGTGATAGAGAATCAAAGTCTATTGACCAATGAATTACGAAATGCTATGGTTCTTCCATATGATTTCTGAATCGATTTCATTTATTTAGAAGGAATTCGCAAGCTCATGCACCTTTTGTTCGTAGTTATAATGGACTAAAGTACAGCTGGTTGGATCCAGCCTATTCTTGAAAGAAACAACTCGCACACACTCCCTTTCCAAAAAAGATCAATACCCCAATCACTACACTTAGATTTATTGGATTTGTTGCTAAAATATCGGTATTAAACCCGAAACTCCCGGAAAATGGCCAGTGGCCCAAAGAAAGGAAAGCATCGGTTACATTTTTCATATGATCTCCTCTTATAGATAGACTCAAAAATCGAACAGAAGTCTTTTTGTATCACTTTGTATCACTTCGCCCCCTTTCTTTTCTATAGGGGTGGATCTTGGTTGGGTAATGACGCAACTAATCAAGAGGATAATCATTCTTATTTTCCCATTTCTTCCTATTTTGAAATCGACTCGAAAATCGATTTGATTTTCGAAGAAATTCTGAATTCCCCGCTGCAACCCTTCCTAAAAAGGGCCCTCTTGGACTACAAAGGGGAAGGCTGAAAGCGAGTCGGCATGTTAATTCCTCATCCGCAAATCAGCCCTTCCCGTGGGTTATTTTCTCAACGAATGAGGAATTGGAAGAATAAAATCTTGATAGAATTTGAAAAAGTACAGCAGAAGGAAAGGCAATCCAAAATGAAAAAAAAGGTTTTCATATTTCTAAGATTAAACAAAAGGATTCGCAAATAAAAGTGCTAATGCGACAACCAGGCCATAAATTGTTAAAGCTTCCATAAAAGCTAGACTAAGTAACAAAGTACCTCGTATTTTCCCCTCCGCCTCGGGCTGTCTTGCGATACCTTCTACCGCTTGCCCCGCAGCAGTACCTTGACCAACTCCAGGTCCAATAGAAGCAAGCCCTACAGCCAATCCAGCAGCAATAACGGAAGCGGCAGAAATCAGTGGATTCATGATAAGTTCCTCGTCCCAAAAAAAGAAATGGTTAATGATACACTTAACCAATGAATTATGATTTAATTCTTCCCTCGCTACGATTCATTCTAACTACGAACTTCGCATAGGAGAATCTCCGCATAAATTCACATTCGTAGGTAAAATTAGATAGATCGTTAATTCCTATCGAACTAGCTAATATACCATATACACGTATTTCTTTCCTAATGGAAACCAACCCTTCATCCATATCCATCTTAGAGCCAATCGGATTTGAGAATCATTCGGCGAAACAGCCACAAGAGTTGGCTTAGTGCCATTCAATTCGATATACTCCCCTCTGAACCAGCCCTTTTTTGATTTTTAAAAAATTCCGTTTTTGCAAATTTTTCTTTCCTGCTCTTTAGCATGATCCTGCATGGATACAATCAAAAAGGAAAAATTGATTAGTACAGACTCATTGCGTAAAAAGTGATTGATCAAAGTTCATTCAATTTAGTATTTATGAAAAATTTTTTGGCCCCTCATTGAAGCAAATCAATTGAAAAGGAAATCATTCTAGTTGACGATTGGGATTGGTCAACCCATAGAAAAATATTCATTGAAGGGAGATATAGATATAAGTGGACCAAAGGCGAATTTTTGGCAAAAGATCTTTTCGATCTCT